ATCACAGCCATATTATTAAAGGCTTGTGGTAAGAATGGGTTTCGCTCTAGTGCACGAAAATAATATTCCAAAGCTTTTGTATGTTCTCCGTTTCTTGTGTGGATAAGGCCTATGTTATAGAGTATATAACTTCGATCATAGGGATCAATTTCTAGTCGCATAGCTTCATAATAATTCTGTAAAGCTTCCGCATAATTTCCTTCGGATTGAGCCGACATCCGTTACGGTCGTCGTTCGATTCAAAAAATCTCCGTTTCAGAACCGTACATGAGATTTTCATCTCATACGGCTCCTCCTTTATGTACATAATGAGACTAATACATGGAAAAAAAAGATTGCAATATTCTCATTATAAACTTAGTGGGGCTGGTGTTTTTACAAGAAATCTCTAACCAACCTTCTTGTAAAAGATCTTTCCTTAACATCAAGTCTGTTGATACTAGATAAAAAAGGGGTGACTCCAGCAATTTTTTTGTCTTAAATGCCGCTTAATTTTCAGGAATTAGTCACTTCAACAGTTTTCGATGGTTATACGGGTATCCAAAACACGAACGAGATGGGTGTTTGTTGTCCCAACCATTCTTGCTAGTCCTGATCCTCATAAGGAAAAAGAATAATTTATAACAAAGTTTTCCTGTTGTTGATTCCGAAGAGTAGTGCCTCTTCCTCTATGCCTCTTATTAGTACTAGTGGAGTAGGTTTGACCTAACATAACCATAGGTATAACCTTTCGCTCAATACTCTATAATCAACAATTGAAGCATTTGAGGTTGCATTAATCGTGGATACACGACAGAAGGGCTTGTTTTATTTACAAACTTCACCTTCAACAAGCGTAGATTTATTTCAAATAATTTTTATTCTTTATATCCCGAATAAGATAATTATCATGCAACTTTCTCCTAAGAACGTTTAAAAATATAAATAAATTAAATTAGAAAAATTAAAGATAAAGTATAAAAAAACTAAATAAAAAATAATCAAATCGCACCATCTCTGTAATAAGCAAATGCCTCTTTCTCCCCCGAAGTTGTCGGAATTATTCGTAATAAGATATTGGCTACAATCGAAAAGGTCTTATCAATAAAATTTCCAGTTATTCGAGATCTAGACATAGGCAGAAATTCATGCTATAATTTCTTTTAATCACCTTCGTGAGAAAATAATCCCACAACCAAGGGAATTTGACAGTACGAAATAACATAAAAACAGACTCATTAAAATGAAACTTCTACTCAAATTGTTTCTTTTTTTGCAGGAATCAATAAAAACTAATAAATAGTTGAAGATGATTAGATTTCATCCAAATGTAAATATAGTTGTATTAAGAATATCGGAAAATATTCGGATTTCATAAAAATTCAAGACTCAACGAATTTATTCGAAGCTGTAGGAAAATTCGAGAAGTTTTGAGTCAATTTTGATCCAAAGAGGAAAAAGAGTTGAATAATCGCTCTATGATGGATGAAAATAGACTAATCATTCATTTTGTGTGGTGTATATAACGGGTAGTAATACGCTATAAAATCAAATATAAAAATTCTGGGGGCCTTTCATGAAGCATGAAGTTGGAATAAATCTATGGGATAAGAAGTTAGGATAAGTGGTTCTTGTTCAAAGATCTAAAATTTGAAAGTAATTTTCGAATATTTATGAAAATAATGGTCTAAACTAAATAAAACGATTATCTAAAGGGAGCCGTTAAAGATAGTCTAAAAAAAATGATCAATCCGTGGAGTTGTTCCAATTAATTGATTTAATCCGGTATAAAAATTCCAAAATAAAATTGGAAGTACCGTTTTCGTAAACATGAATAGATACATTTTTTTCTTGTTTTTAACAGTTTGTCTCACAAAATTATCTCATTTCCCCAGCCTCGACTAAGATTTGTCAAAGTTTTTTCTATTTTTTTTAGTTAAAATAGAGTGTACGCATTTATCCAAAAATCCAAATTATTCACTCGATTTATTATCAATTTTCTCATTATCTCATTATGTAGGAGAGATGGCCGAGTGGTTCAAGGCGTAGCATTGGAACTGCTATGTAGGCTTTTGTTTACCGAGGGTTCGAATCCCTCTCTTTCCGCCCCCGTCCCCTAATTCACCAACGTTAATGTTATTGACCGCAATATCTCAAACAAAGGACACCAGTATTCCAACAGTTAGGGCTTTCTTTGATATGGTTTCGCTATTCCTAATCCCAATTTCTGTAATATGGAAAATTTTAGAAAAAATTGGACAAGGAATTAAAAACTCACTATCAATCTATGTCTATGATAGATGAATGGGAAAAAATCCTCGGATAAAATCCCTTACTTCGAAACTCTTTATATGGGAGGATAAAATTGTCCAAATCCTTATTATTTTAGTTAGGTTTAAGTCTGACGAGAATAATATTCTACAACTAACAATTCATTTATTTTCAAACCGACCCATTTACTATCTAGTATTTCATTGACTGATCCTTTATATTGGAATGGGTGAAGGGTCAAATGTTTTGGCAATTCCTGACGGGAGGATGAATCAAGATAATTTTGAACCAGAGACTTAGATTTTTGTTCATCTCTCACTGTAATAATATCGCGGGGTTTGCAGCGATAACTTGGTATATCTACTATACCACCATTAACTAAAATATGTCTATGGTTAACCAATTGGCGGGCTTGAGGAATAGTCGAAGTTAGACCTAATCGAAAAAGGATGTTATCCAACCGCATTTCAAGCAATTGTAGTAAAACTTGACCTGTTGACCCTTTTGCTTTTCCGGCGATATGAATGTATTTAAGTAATTGTTGTTCTGTAAGACCATAATGAAAACGTAATTTTTGTTTTTCTTCTAAACGAATACGATATTGAGATTTTTTACCGGGGCGTAATTGGTTTCTAAAATCGTTTCCAGCTCTAGGCTTTTTAGTAGTTAGTCCCGGTAAAGCCCCCAGACGACGTATTTTTTTGAAACGAGGCCCTCTGTAACGCGACATAAAGACTCCTTATGAAGTTGCATTAATCTAAATGAAATATGAAATTAAACTAAAGGATAAATAGAAAAATTTAAAATACAATATAAATTTTAAATTCAATAAAAAATTGATTGAAATTTATTGAAATATTGTACTACAAAGAATAATTCGAAAGAATAATTAGATGAATTGTATCAATATCCCGGCCTTAATATATTATATAATATATCTAATTTATCGTATTAATATTAAATAGAATATTTTATATAATATAAAACTTAATTAATTTAAAACTAGTAAATACTAAAAACTCTTAAAAAATATTCTTATTATATTAATATAATAAGAATATAAACATAATAAGAATATAAACATCAAAGAAAGTAAAGGTTCTTTTCTTGATTGATTTAGTCTACATAGATAAAACTCCTCCAATTTTTTTTTTTTGAAGTTCTTAGGAGAAAATAGAAGGGTGCCATTTGGGAAAAGGAGAAGAAGCCTTTTAAATTTCTTTGATTTCACATTTTCAACTATGGAAAAAAGAAAAATCAAACAGATGGAGAAAAGCCCGCTATCGGAGTCGAACCGATGACCATCGCATTACAAATGCGATGCTCTAACCTCTGAGCTAAGAGGGCTCACATAATATAATATAAATTGTACACACATAGGAATTTAGTAAACTACAGGAATCTTAGCTATTAACTCGTCATTCTTAACTCTTCACATAACAATTAATATATCAATATAGAATTTGATCTATTGATCTTATCAAATATATGATTATCAATAATCAATATCTTAATTAACTAGTAAGATTTTTTTTTTTAATTTTTTTTTTATATTTACAAATCTAATTCTATTTCTTTTAGTAATAAAATATTTTATTCCTATTAAAATAAACTATTAATTTGTTAAAATAAACTATTAATTTGATTACATTTTTATTACATAATTGACACAAACTAATTTATATAAATTAGTTTCAATTTTTGATTTTCTATTTATAGACATTTAGAATTTTAAATCGACTCTGCTAATTTATTTCAATTAGTAATTAAATTTCCTTTTAGTTATTTTCGTTCGGAAAGATAAGAGCTAAGACAAAATCAAAAGAATCGATCGTTAAAGTATTCAAAATTGCACGCTAAAAACGAAATAAATTGATAAAAATATATGTCAAATATATATAAATATATATATATACGTAGAATTATACTATTAGGCATAAAAGGAGTATATATATTAGAAAATACTAATAGTATTTAGTATACATATATAGTATACTAGAAAATACTAATAGTATTTAGTATACTATATATGTATGGATCAATATTGTATATTGATTGTGTATTGAATTGATGAATTCAATAGTCCGATTATAATATAACTGAAAGAAAAAGCAAAATGTTAGGATAATGATATCCTAATTACATTACAAAGTAAAAAGGGGGATATGGCGAAATTGGTAGACGCTACGGACTTAATTGGATTGAGCCTTGGTATGGAAACCTACCGAGTGATAACTTTCAAATTCAGAGAAACCCTGGAATTAAAAATGGGCAATCCTGAGCCAAATCCGGTTTTATCAAAACAAACAAGCGATAATAAAAAAGATAGGATAGGTGCAGAGACTCAATGGAAGCTGTTCTAACAAATGGAGTTGGCTGCGTTGCGTTAGTAAAGGAATCCTTCTATCAAAACTCCATAAAGGATAAACGTATTCGCACTGAAATACTCTCTCCAATGAATCAATTCTAAGTTGAAAAAGATATCGAATATTCATTGATCAAATTTTTTCCATCAAAATCTGAAAGAAAAGAATTGATTAATTGGACGAGAATAAAGATAGAGTCCCATTCTACATGTCAATATCGACTACAATGAAATTTATAGTAAGAGGAAAATCCGTCGACTTTAAAAATCGTGAGGGTTCAAGTCCCTCTATCCCCAAAAAGGCCCATTTGATCCCCTAATTATTTATCCTATCCTCTCAGTTCATTAGTTGTTCAAAATTCGTTATGTTTATCGCTCATTCTAA